GAAAAAAGGACTAGATTGTGTACTGATGAGACTCAAAAAGAATACTTGCCTAAAAAATATGATCCTTTCTTGAATGGGCCCTATCGTGGAACAATCAAAAATTTTTTTGCACCTTCAATCATAAGTGAAACTTCCATAGAAAATTCCATAGAAACTGTTTGGATAAATAAAATCCATAGTATCCTTCTTGTTACTGATTATCCAGAATTTGAACAGAAAATAGATAAGTTTGATAGAAAATCATTATCAACAGAAATTGGTCATTTCTTGAACTTAATTAGTGAATTTTCTGGAGAATCAACATCGAATTTCAATTTGAAAGGGCTTTTTTTATTTCCAGAACAAGGAAGAATTGATTCAAAAGATCAAGCAAAGTTTTTAAAATTTTTATTCGATGCAGTTATAACTGATCCCAACGATCAAACAATTAGAAAAAAATTTATTGGAATAAAAGAAATCAGTAAAAAAATCCCTCGATGGTCATACAAATTAATCGACGATTTAGAACAACAGGAGAGAGAAAATGAAGAAGACATGGCGGAGGATCATCAGATTCGTTCAAGAAAAGCCAAACGTGTAGTGATTTTTACTGATAATCAACAGAATACCGATACTTATACTAATACCAAAGAGACTAATAATCCTGATCAAGCAGACGAAGTGGCTTTAATACGTTATTCGCAACAATCGGATTTTCGTCGAGACATAATCAAAGGCTCCATGCGCGCTCAAAGACGTAAAACAACTATTTTAGAACTATTTCAAGCAAATATACATTCCCCCCTTTTTTTGGACAGAATAGACAAACCACCCTTTTTTTCTTTTGATATTTCCGGACTGATGAAACTCATTTTTAGAAATTGGATGGGGAAAAACACAGAATTTCCAATTTCGGATTATGCGAAGGAAGAGACAAAAGAAAGGGATAAAAAAGAGGAGGACAAAAATGAAGAGGACAAAAGAGAAGAGAAAACACGAATAGAAATAGCGGAAGCCTGGGATAGCATTGTATTTGCTCAAGTAATAAGGGGTTCCGTATTAGTAACTCAATCAATTCTTAGAAAATATGTTATATTACCTTCATTGATAATATCTAAAAATATCGGCCGTATGTTATTATTTCAATTTCCCGAGTGGTCCGAAGATTTAAAGGATTGGAATAGAGAAATGTATGTTAAATGCACCTATAATGGTGTTCAATTATCAGAAACAGAATTTCCGAAAAACTGGTTAACAGACGGTATTCAGATAAAGATCCTATTTCCTTTCTGTCTGAAACCTTGGCACATATCTAAGCTACAATCTCCTCATAGAGATCCAATGAAAAAGAAAGGGCAAAAAGATGATTTTTGTTTTTTAACAGTTTGGGGAATGGAAGCTGAACTACCTTTTGGTTCTCCCCGAAAACTACCTTCCTTTTTTGAACCTATTTTTAAAGAACTTGGAAAAAAAATTAGAAAATTGAAAAAGAATTGTTTTCTAGTTCTAAGAGTTTTAAAAGAAAGAACAAATGTGTTTCTAACGATCGCAAACGAAACAAAAGAATGGGTTATCAAAAGCATTCTATTTATAAAAACAAGAATAAAAGAACTCTCAAAAAAAAATCCAATTCTATTATTTGGATTGAGAGAAGTATATGAATCGAGTGAAACTAAAAAAGAAAAGGATTTGATAATCAGTAATAGTAATCAGATGATTCATGAATCATCTATTCAAATTCGATCTATGGATTGGACAAATTATTCACTGACAGAAAAAAAAATGAAAGATCTGACTGATAGAACAAGAACAATCAGAAATCAAATAGAAAAAATTACAAAAGAAAAGACAAAGGAATTTCTAACTCCAGAGATTAATATTAGTCCTAACAAAAAAAGTCATAATGCTAAAAGATTAGAATCCCAAAAAAATATTTGGCAGATATTAAAAAGAAGAAATACTCGATTAATTCGTAAATCGCATTATTTTATACAATTTTTCATTGAAAGGATATACATAGATATCCTTCGATGTATCATTAATATTCCAAGAATCAATGCACAGCTTTTTCTTGAATCAACAAAAAAACTTATTGATAAATACATTTACAATAATGAAGCAAATCAAGAAAGAATTGATAAAACAAATAAAAATACAATTCACTTTATAAAGTCACTTTCTAATATTCGAAATAGTAATAAGAATTCACAGATTTTTTGTGACTTATCCTCCTTGTCACAAGCATATGTGTTTTACAAATTATCACAAACCCAAGTTATTAACTTGTATAAGTTAAGATCTGTTCTTCAATATCACGGAACATCTCTTTTTCTTAAGAATGAAATAAAGGATTATTTTGGAGCACAAGGAATATCTCATTCCGAATTAAGACATAAGAAACTTCGGAATTCTGGAATGAATCACTGGAAAAACTGGTTAAGGGGTCATTATCAATATGATTTATCTCAGATTAGATGGTCTAGATTAGTACCACAAAAATGGCGAAATAGAGTTAATCGAC